AAAAGATGATTAGAAATCCTTTACTTTTTCAAGCCAATCGCTCTTTTGATTTTGGAAAAAATCTCTTTATCAATATACTCTTTCTTCTACACATTCATTTCCCCCTCATAGTGGAGAATAGTTAATAGTTAGGACTCATTAAAAAATAGAAAAGTCTTTCCCGCATTAGGCACTAATATATTTTTAACATACAATTAGATCGGGTAATCATTCAAATCAAGAACGGTAGCTCGTTGCTTTTTTCTTTCTTTCTAATTAGAGCCCTAGGACTCTGTCCGTTTATTCGCTTGACCCAACTTTGAATTCGTTTTTTTATGTTCCGCACCAAGAATTTAAACAAGGTTTAGGGCCGGTCCGATACGAATGAAATATTATCAGAATTCTCTATTGATACGACATACTGTTTTTTCCATTCATCCCTTTCTGGATCAGTCGTGGTCTTACAAACTATACCGATAGTAGGGGCGAATATCTTTCTTCATACAAATGTGTAAAAGATGTTAGCCGCACTTAAAAGCCGAGTACTCTACCGTTGAGTTAGCAACCCTAATAAAAAATAAAATAATTAGGTTATGTAGATACAATCGGAATCAAAATAAATAAAGAAGATTAAATCGCACAACCCAACCAAAATACTAAACTAGCTAGAAATGAACAAGAAATGAAATAGAAAAATTTCTATTAGATTTGGAACATAAAAAAAAAGAAGAGATCGGACGAAAATAGAAGAAATTCTCAAATAAAAAAAGAAAAAACCAAAACGAAACCTATAGAACAGAGAAAAAGAGATCCACAGATAAAATCTATTTCCCCAGATCGGATTATATTTCTTTGATACACTGTTGTCAATATGAATGTGAATTTGTTGAGAAAAAAATACACAATGAAGAAAACAAGAAGAAAACAAAAGAATTAATTCAATTTAAATTGAATTGAATTGAAATAAAAAATACAAATAAACCACTCTAAGTAAAAAAAAAAAATAAGAACTTATAAGAAAAAGATAAGAAAAATAAGAAAAACTAAGGACTTGTGTTGGATTGGCACTACATAGATAATATCCATATAGATAGAAACAAAAAAACAATGGGGTAGAAAAAGAAATTAAGGAAAAAGAAAAACAAAGATATCAATAAAATAGAATGATAAAAATTCATTCATAGAAAAATTTCCTCGGGTTTTTTATGAGTATAGCCTTTCTGAACCCTTTCCCTAAAAAAAAGGGTGAATAGGCTGTATGAATCAATCGCGTCTCAATTATTAGATAGATTTCGAATTATTCATTAAAACCAAAGACAAAATATCTGAAAATGAGGTTAGTTAAAATACATATCATATGGAATATCGGTATTTTCTTTCTTTGTTAATGCGATTCGAAGAGACACAAGCATTGAAATAGATATCTTCTATTGCTAATTAACGCCTATCTACTTCCTCAATTATATGGGAAATGAGGAATGATAAATCAAATAAAGAAATATCCTGTTTTATTGGACGCTAAACTATATTTGTATAGGTAGAGTCCAGTTAAGTCATTGTTTCCTATTTTTTTACCCTAAACCGACCTTAAGTTAAGAGCCTTAATCCCATTGATTGAATTCAAAACAAAAAGTGAATCGTTGAAAATTCAAATAGGTGTGAAACCTAAGACTTTTTCTAAGTAACTAACGTAAATAGAAATAGGAAGGCGATAAAGATATGACGAAAAGCCTCTCTGGCTTTTTTAAAATTCAAACCTTTTTTTTAATCTATGTTTCCATTTTTCCTGAAAAAAAATAGATGAAATTACACCTGCCTATTATTTGAATATGATAAAATTTGTGAAAAAGGTATGAGTTCGAGAAAAGTTCTTAAAAATAAGAAACAAGAATTGCGTTTATTATACTCTTTCTTAAATAGAAAGTTGTTCAAAAAGGCAATCTTTAGTTTGATACATAGAATAAGTATGCTCTGGGACGGAAGGATTCGAACCTCCGAATAGCGGGACCAAAACCCGTTGCCTTACCACTTGGCCACGCCCCATTTCTATTTCTATTCAACACTAATAAAAACTAATATTGGTATTGGTTCTTCGTCAATTCCTGCCAAAATCTTTCTGAAATATATTAGTTTGTTGTTCGAATTTTGATATATATAGATATAGAATTAAACTGAATTTATTGATCATAATATATAATTCCATTAAGATATTGTATGAAAATATGATTTCTTATATTCTTTTTTAATTTGAGAATTGAAGGCTTTACTTTTTTGATTGAGTAAGTTTAAAGTTTTTGATCTACCTTGCTTTACTTTCTCAATTTTTCTATCAATAACATACTAACTACCTCAGTCAAAATACAATTATCTTCAAGAACAAAATGTTTGTTATGCTTAATATTTTTAGTTTGATTTGTATCTGTCTTAATTCTGCCCTTTATTCAAGCAGTTTTTTCTTCACAAAATTGCCCGAAGCCTATGCTTTTTTGAATCCAATCGTAGATGTTATGCCAGTAATCCCTGTGCTCTTTTTTCTCTTAGCTTTTGTTTGGCAAGCTGCTGTAAGTTTTCGATGAGATCTTTAATACTGTCCTAGAAGAATTCATGATTTATTCGAAAAATAAATTCTAGCAATTGATAAGATCCGATAAGTCTTATAGGGTAAGCCCTCAATTCAAACATTGAAGTTTTTCTATAGACACGAGAAATCCGGCTCACCCCATTTCCATTTCCTCATTATGAATTTTTTTCTATTCTATTGAAGTAGACCCTATTAGATTCCCCCGAAATATCTAATTGCAGGTATGAAAAAAATATCTAATTGCGGGTCTCAAAAAATATTTTTGACACTGAAAGACTCGATTCTTATTACAAATGAATTTCCCATTTTTTTTCTATTTCTAGAAACCGCTTCATTTTTTGGTGTCAAAATAGGATATGTGGTATAAAAATAGAGAATCTATTTTCTTTTTTTTCCAAACCAAAAGAAGATCTTGGAGATTGTGTAATGCTTACTCTCAAACTCTTTGTTTACACAGTAGTGATATTCTTTGTTTCTCTCTTCATCTTTGGGTTTTTATCTAATGATCCGGGACGTAATCCTGGACGTGAAGAATAAAATAGAAAAAAAAATAGCAAGTCACCAACAGAACCGGAAAGAGAGGGATTCGAACCCTCGGTAAACAAAAGCCTACATAGCAGTTCCAGTGCTACGCCTTGAACCACTCGGCCATCTCTCCTACATAATGATTATGCCCCAGAAACCGAGTGAATCGCGAGTCATTCATATTAGATTGTTGGATAGGTATGATACGTATAATCAATTCTAACTATAAAAATAGAAAATTTTTGATCAAATCAAGACCTTTCCCGCGGAGCTGGGGAGGGGGGATAAAGAGAATTTTTTTTTTGTTTTTGTGAAAAACTCTTTGTTAAATTAAAAACAATAAAGATATATATCTATTCATGTTTGCGAAGAAGGCACTCCCATCTTTTTCTGATATTAATATCTATACCGACTTAAATCAATGGATTGGAGATCGGTCTATCTTTTTTTTTTATGAGTTGAGTCTGTTTTTATGTTATTTCGTACTGTACAATTACTTGTTTTGTGGGATCGTTTTCTCACGAGAGGTAATTAAAAGAAATTATAAAACGGATTGCTACCTATGCCTAGATCCCGAATAACTGGAAATTTTATTGATAAGACCTTTTCAATTATAGCCAATATTTTATTACGAATAATTCCGACAACTTCAGGAGAAAAAGAGGCATTTACCTATTACAGAGATGGTGTGATTTGATTTTTTTATTTATCGATCTCAACTCAAGTCTTAGGAGAAAGACAGATTTTTCGGTATAGAAATAACTCTACGCTTGTTGAAGGTGAAGTTTATAACTAAAACAATTCCTTCTGTCGTGTATCCCCGATTAATGCAGCCTCAGATGCTTCAATTGTCGATTCTAGCATTGAGCGAAAGGTTACACCTATGGCTATGATATGAGTTTTATATTGCAGGTTAATCCTACTTCACTAGTACCAATGGGTGGCATAGAGGAAAAAGCACTACGCCTAGGAATCAACAACACGAAAACTTTGTTATAAATTTTCCCTTTTCCTTATTGGGATCGGGACGACGAAGAATGGTTGGGACAACAAACATCCATCTCGTTCGTACTTTGGATACCCGTATAACCATCAAAGACTGTTGAAGTGACTAATTCCTAGAAATTAAGGGACGCTGAGGACAAAGAAATTGTTGGAGTTAACTTAACATTTTTCTTTTTATTTAGTACCAACATGCTTGATGTAAGACAAAATCTTTTGCAGGAGGTTGACTAGAGATTTCTTGTAAAAACACTAGCCCCGCTCAGTTCATAATTAGAATATTTCACTCCTTTTTGATTCTATGTATTATTCTCATTATGGGCATAAGGGAGGAGCCGTATGAGGTGAAAATCTCACGTACGGTTCTGGAACGGAGATTCTTTGAATCGAATGACGACCGTAACGGATGTCTGCTCAATCCGAAGGAAATTATGCGGAAGCTTTACAGAATTATTATGAAGCTATGCGACTAGAAATTGATCCTTATGATCGAAGTTATATACTATATAATATAGGCCTTATTCACACAAGTAATGGAGAACACACAAAAGCTTTGGAATATTATTTTCGGGCACTCGAACGAAACCCCTTTTTACCACAAGCTTTTAATAATATGGCCGTGATCTGTCATTACGTGCGACTATCTCCACTATAGAAAGAAAAAAGAAAGAAAGAGCAAAATCTACTAGTAAAAAGGCTTTCTACATATGCATCGTCCAAAACAACGATTTTTATCAGCAGTAGCAAATAAAGAAACCTCATAGAAGTCGAAATATGAAGAAATAAATATGCCTAGATACTTTATTCTATGGATAAAGGATCTAATTGATAGAGAAAGCACCGTAAAGATCAATTAGCGAGATTTTTGGTCGATACAATAAAAACTGCTTACTTATGTCATAATATGAGACAA